GAAAGGGTAGTTAGGAAGTAAAACGAGTCTTGGGGATAGAGGGACTTGAACCCTCACGATTTATAAAGTCGACGGATTTTCCTATTACTATAAATTTCATTGTTGTCGGTATTGATATTGACATGTAGAATGGGACTCTATCTTTATTCTCGTCCAATTAGTTAGTTCTTCAAAAGATCTATCAGACTATAGAATGGCTGATTTGATCAGTGAATATTCGATCCTTCCTTCCACCAGGAATCAATTCACAATAATTTTTTATATAAAAATAAAAAAAAAAAGATTTGGATCTCATTAATCTTTGCTATTTCAGTACGTATACTTTATGTTATGTATTGTATATATAGGTTCATCCTTTCTGGAGTTTCCATAGAAAGATTCTTCGACCAACGCAGTCAACTCTATTCGTTAGAACAGCTTCCATCGAGTCTCTGCACCTATCCTTTTTTTTTTTAGGATTTGGCTCAGGATTGCCCATTTTTAATTCCAGGGTTTCTCTGAATTTGAAAGTTATCACTTAGCAGGTTTCCATACCAAGGCTCAATCCAATCAAGTCCGTAGCGTCTACCAATTTCGCCATATCCCCCCTTTTAGGATCTCATTGGAATCCGCCCCCATCTTTCTTTCATTTATGCGCTATTTAATTCTTTTATTTATATATGGATTCCTATAGAGACACTGTTTCTCTATCTCCTCCTATTTGTTTGTGATTTCTTTTCTATCTTCTCTTCTTTAATATCTCTCAACGGGTCTGCTTTTGTTCCAAACAACAATGATTCTATCATTGATATAGCTGCAATTCAATACGACTGGATCTATACCACATATATATACTGCTTTCCTCTCGTTTTTTACACAATTTTTTGAATACTCGAACGGTCGATTTTTGTCTTATCCTTACCTTTTCGAATAAAACCAGAGAAATGTCTCATTATATTATGATATTATGATCTGGATTGTATCCTTACTTAATCTTTATCTTTTCCTTGGGGTGGGCCCACTAGAAAAAAAAATAAATTTTATGTTATATAATATATTATTATGTTTTATATAATATATATAATATTATATTAATTATAAAAACAGATTAAGATTATTAGAATTCTATTTCGCTCTTTTCTTTCTAGATTCATATCTATATTCATTATGAATAGCTAATTCATAGTTTAGGAAATTCCTATGCACAACAAAATTTTGTTATGTAAGCCCGCTTAGCTCAGAGGTTAGAGCATCGCATTTGTAATGCGATGGTCATCGGTTCGATTCCGATAGTCGGCTTTTCTTTCTTTAGTTATATATATAAAATGAATTTTACTTTTACAGAATGTCTTCTTGAAAGAAAGGAATATTGAAAAGACTTCTTCCCTCTTCTGTGATCTATTATGGCGTAAGAACTTCCAACTATGAATAAAAAACAGGTTGGAGCAGTTATATCTATACCGAACCGTCGGGAAAAGTATCCCTAACCTTCTACAAACTTCCTATATATACAAAAAAGCTAGGATATTGATACAATTCATCTCATTCTTTTTTCTAGTACAGTACCTCAGTAGATGTCACGTCGGTTATTGTTTAGTTCAGTCTTAATTTAGGTTTATTCTGTAAAAAAAATGAAATTGAAATAAAAAGGAGTATTTATGTCTCGTTACCGAGGGCCTCGTTTTAAAAAAATACGCCGTCTGGGGGCTTTACCGGGACTTACTAGTAAAAGGCCTACACCCGGAAGTGATCTTCGAAACCAATCTCGTTCCGGGAAAAGATCTCAATATCGTATTCGTCTAGAAGAAAAACAAAAATTGCGTTTTCATTACGGTCTGACAGAACGACAATTACTTAAATATGTTCGTATCGCCGGAAAAGCCAAGGGCTCAACGGGTCAGGTTTTACTACAATTACTTGAAATGCGTTTGGATAATATCCTTTTTCGATTAGGTATGGCTTCGACCATTCCAGGAGCCCGACAATTAGTTAACCATAGACATATTTTAGTTAATGGTCGTATAGTAGATATACCGAGTTATCGCTGCAAACCCCGAGATATTATTACGACGAGAGATGAACAAAAATCCCGAGCTCTGATTCAAAATTATCTTGATTCATCCCCTCATGAGGAATTGCCAAAACATTTGACTCTTCACTCTTCTCAATATAAAGGATTAGTAAATCAAATAATAGATAGTAAGTGGGTTGGTTTGAAAATAAATGAGTTGCTAGTCGTAGAATATTATTCTCGTCAGACTTGAACCTAACTAAAACAACAAGGAACAAGGGTTCGGTTCATTTTGACTCTTTTTCGCCGAAGTCAATTGACTTAAGATAAGGTACTTGATCCGGATTTTTACCCTCTCCCATTCAGGTATCATAAATGGATCGGGGGAATTTTTTATGCCTTGGCTACTCTACTCCAGTATTTTCCGTACCGCAGCAATTAACATTAACAATATAGAGAATAAAAGAAAGGTCTGGTTTAACTGTTGGAATAATAGTCTCCATTCTTATT